GCTTTTTTATATTGAAATTTTTAGCATTGAGAAGTTTTTTGTAAATTTTAATTGAAATTTTTAGGTTTTTTTAAAATTTAAAAAATAAAAAAATTTTTAAAAATATGTATGTATATAAATAAATTTACCCCCGGTGGCTAACCGTACCTCAGCTCGTTAGCCGTCACGTTCTCGAGTCCTCCTTGCTTTAGGGGTTTGACAAGGATAACAGGATTTTTTGAACGTAGGGGGTAGGGGGGTTTGACGCGCGCGAGGCAAAAGGGGGGCATATATACAGGGATAGTTGAAGAAGGAATATATATGTTATGTACTTGATAGAAACATATGTTATTCTTGAGTTATGTCATTCAAGAATGAACCTAATTTAATTATTTCAAGGAAATGTTCAACCTTGATATTTATATTGAGCCTGCACTCTGAAATGCAAGGTGAAAGGAAACCAAAAAGAGGAACCCCTATGCATATAAGAGAACGCTCGGCATGTTGGGTAACGAGTCGTATGAACTACACAAGTAGCCGGATGCAAGGAAGAGATTTGACGGGGGGGTCTTCACCGACTGTCCATGAGATGTTGAATCAGATACAAGGAATAATTCAGGTGGGCCACCCCCACTGTTTAAGTCCCTGATTCTATCATTAATAATATGCATTACGGTATTCCAGTAGGTGGTCTCTCATATACATTTATTTAAACGTTAGTGGAGTAATCCAATCATTAATTATTTGTAATTCATTTTAAGTGGGATAATCAATTTATAAAAATTAAGATCTCCCATTGCCAAGTTCTTGTGAGTTTAGTCTATGGACTCTTGGAATTTTAGTACTTGCTTTTAGGTTAAAATAATTGCATGGTGATAATACATACATAATGTGCATATACTATACATATCGTGTTTGTCACCATATGGTTACTATCAGAAGATAGTTTAACTTAGAATTCTGGCTTTGGGAGCCAGCGGTGGGAGTTAAAATCTCCTTCTTTTGGGCATTAGGAGGGGGTTTAACCCTCGCTCTTCGGATTACAAGACCGATGCTTTTAGGACTAAGCTACTAAGGCAAGCTCATTTTAATGCTTTATTTTCTAATCATCCTGCTGCGGGCACGAGAATTAGGAAAAGTGCGAAATACAGTACCGACGCAATTTGTCCAATAATGATGTATGGATGTTCTACGGGTATGCCTCCAATTCATGTCAGGATTACTATATCTGCTACTAGGGTTCAGAATAAAAATTGAGTGATTGGACGAAATGTTAGTCCTCGTTGTTTTGACGTATGTAAAATTGGCACAACTATTAGTACTAGGATGGAAAATAATAGTGCAAGAACACCTCCAAGTTTATTTGGGATAGATCGTAGGATGGCATAAGCAAATAAAAAATATCACTCGGGCTTAATATGAGGAGGGGTGACAAGGGGGTTGGCGGGGGTGAAGTTTTCTGGGTCACCTAGTAGGTTGGGTGAAAATAATGCTAGAGATGTTAATGCTATAAGTATTAAAACAAATCCTAAAAGGTCTTTATAAGAAAAATAGGGATGAAAGGAAATTTTGTCTGCGTCGGAATTGAGTCCGGCGGGGTTGTTCGATCCTGTTTCGTGTAAAAATAGGAGGTGCAGGATGGTGGCTGCGGCGACGATAAATGGAAGGAGGAAGTGGAAGGCAAAGAATCGAGTAAGAGTTGCGTTGTCTACTGAGAATCCGCCTCAGATTCATTGAACTAGGGTGTCCCCCATGTAGGGGACTGCTGAGAGTAAGTTGGTAATGACTGTTGCCCCCCAGAATGATATTTGGCCTCATGGTAGGACGTAACCAACGAAGGCAGTCATTATAACAAGGAGGAGGAGAACTACACCGATGTTTCAAGTTTCTTTGTAGAGGTAAGATCCGTAATATAGTCCTCGAGCAATATGTATGTAAATGCAAATAAAAAAGAATGATGCGCCGTTGGCGTGTAAATTTCGGATTAATCAGCCGTAATTGACATCTCGGCAAATATGATTTACTGAAGAAAATGCGGTTGAAATGTCTGAGGTATAATGTATTGCTAAAAATAAACCTGTGAGAATCTGCGAGATTAAACATAGTCCTAGTAGGGATCCGAAGTTTCATCAAACTGAAATATTGGAAGGGGTTGGAAGATCAACTAGTGCATCATTAGCGATTTTAATAAGTGGGTGGGTTTTTCGTAGGCTTGCCATTAGTGTTCTTGTAGTTGAAGTACAACGATGGTTCTTCAAATCATTGGTCTCGGTTAGAATCCGAGCAGGAATTATGACCTATCTTATGTTTTTATTATTAGTGGCGTTAATTTTAGGGTTAATTGCGGTTGCTTCTAATCCGACACCATATTTTGCTGCTTTAGGTTTGGTGGTGGCAGCGGGGGTTGGGTGTGGGATTTTGATTAATTCAGGGGGCTCTTTCTTGTCTCTAGTGTTGTTTTTAATTTATTTGGGGGGGATACTTGTGGTGTTTGCTTATTCAGCAGCATTAGCTGCGGAGCCTTTTCCTGAGGCTTGAGGAAGTCGGTCAGTAATAGTATATGTTTTGGTTTATTTTGTGGGGGTGGTTTTGGTGGCTGGTTTATTTTGAGGGGGCTGATACGAGGGGTCTTGGGTTCTGGTGGATGCATTAAAGGAGTTTTCTTTATTACGGGGGGATGTTGGAGGTGTTGCAATAATATATTCTTTTGGAGGTTCAATGCTAGTAATTTGTGCTTGGGTTCTTCTTTTAACACTTTTAGTGGTATTAGAGCTTACCCGGGGACTAAGTCGGGGGGCGCTTCGGGCGGTTTAAATAATACAAACTAGGATGGCTAATATTGTAGTGAGAACAAAGATAGTTAGGTAGGTTTTGATTATACCCCGCTGAATATCACTTACAATTTTTGATACCATTATTTGGGTTAAGGCTAGACCTTTTGGGCCAGAAATTTCGAATCATGTTTGGTCTAATTTGGTAGCAATTGACTGTCCTAAAACTAGATTAATTTTAGGGGTTAGGCGGTGGGTAATTAATGGAAAGTAGCCTAATATGTTTGAGAAGTGGTGGAGTGATGTTATGGGTAAAATTTTAATTTGTTTGTTGGTCATAGCTGTGAGTTCTATGGCAATTAAAAGTCCAGTAATTGTTACTGCGAGGGCTGCCATTTTTAATGTAATAGGTATTGTTATAATTGGTGTTTTAGAGGGTAAAAAATTGGATGTAATAATAAGGCCTGCGATAATACTTCCTCAGGCTAGACGTTTCAGGGGGTTAATAACTAGAGGGTTATTTTCATTAATAGGGGAAAGGGCTAAGAATCGTGGAGATCCCATAGTAACGAAGAAGACTACCCGGAAGCTGTATACGGCGGTGAAAGCGGTGGCAATTAGTGTCAGTGTTAGGGCCCAGGCGTTGAGATAGGAGGTGTTGAGGGCTTCAATGATGGCATCTTTAGAAAAAAATCCGGCTAGAAATGGGGTTCCTGTTAAGGCTAAACTTCCAATTGTTAAGCATGCGGAAGTAGTAGGTATTAAATTTTGGAGCCCTCCTATCTTTCGGATGTCTTGTTCATCATTTAGGCTGTGAATAATTGAGCCTGAGCATAAGAATAGTATGGCTTTAAAAAAGGCGTGCGTGCAGATGTGGAGAAATGCGAGTTGGGGCTGGTTTAGTCCAATGGTAACTATTATAAGTCCTAATTGACTGGATGTAGAAAATGCAACAATCTTTTTAATATCATTTTGTGTTAAGGCACAAGTGGCTGTAAATAACGTGGTTAGTGCTCCAAGACATAAACAGATTGTTAAGGCTATCTTGTTTTCTTGTATAAGGGGGTGGAGGCGGATTAATAAAAAGATACCTGCAACAACTATAGTGCTAGAATGGAGTAGGGCAGATACTGGGGTGGGGCCCTCCATGGCAGATGGAAGTCATGGATGCAGGCCAAACTGGGCTGATTTCCCAGTTGCTGCAAGAATGAGTCCAATTAGGGGAATTGTTATATCAGAATTTTTTGATAGAAGAAAAATTTGTTGTATTTCTCATGAGTTAAAATTTATTGCAAGTCAAGCTATGGCTAAGATTAGGCCAATATCTCCGACACGGTTATAAATAACGGCCTGGAGGGCTGCTGTATTAGCATCTGCTCGCCCGTATCATCAGCCAATTAGTAGAAAAGATATAATGCCTACTCCTTCTCAACCAATAAAAAGTTGAAACATATTATTTGCTGTGACTAAAATAATTATGGCAACAAGAAATAGTAGAAGGTATTTAAAGAATCGATTTATGTTGGGGTCAGTGTATATATATCATAGGGCAAATTCAAGAATTGATCAGGTGACATAAAGGGCAATGGGGGTAAAGATGAGGGAGTAGTGGTCAAATTTAAAGCTAATGTTTGTATCAAACATTTGTGTATTTATTCAATGTCAATTTGTGGTAATAATTTCTAGGCCCTGGTCTAGAAAAATTGTAAGTGGGAGAAGGCTAATAAAGAATGAAATGCTGACGGCGGTTTTGACGTGGGTGCTGGCTCATTCTGGAGTCCGGGGATTGGGGCTAAGTGTGGTTAGAAGAGGGAGAATAAGAATTAAGAAAATTAAAATAAGGGAAGATGATATAATTAGGATTGTTGAATTCATAGCTTCTGCTTGGACTTGCACCAAGAGTTTTTGGTTCCTAAGACCAATGGATGACTGTTATCCTTCGGAAGCTTAAGAAGGCCAAGGATTCAAACCCTGGTTTCTAAGGATTAGCAGTACTTATTGATTTCTATCCCTTCTTGGTGAGTAAGGGGATTTTAACCCCTGTTTTTAGAATCACAATCTAATATTTTGGTTAAATTATACTTACTAGTAACATCATCCTCATATTAACTCGGGTTTTGCTACTAGGAAAATGATAGGAATAAGGTGAAGGGTTATTAGTAGATGTTCTCGGGTATGAAAGGGTGGGAGTTTAATAATATGGTTTGGTGTTGGGCCACGTTGAGACATAAGAAATATATAGAGGGAATATCCTGCTGTAATTAGGGTCCCTATTCCAGTGAGTGCAATAGTTATTGGAGATCAACTAAATAAGGTTGTAATAATTATTAATTCCCCTATGAGGTTTGGTAGGGGGGGTAATGCTAGGTTGGCCAGGTTGGCAATAAATCATCATGCTGCTGTAAGGGGAAAAATTATTTGGAGGCCTCGAGCAAGAATTATGGTTCGGCTGTGGGTTCGTTCATAGGCTGTGTTTGCTAGGCAGAATAATATTGATGAAACTAGTCCATGGGCAATTATTAAAATGATTGCGCCTGAGAACCCTCAGGGGGTTTGGATAAGAATGCCCCCTGCTACCAGGCCTATGTGGCTAACAGATGAATATGCAATGAGTGATTTAAGGTCAGTTTGTCGAAGACAAATAGACCCGGTCATAATAATACCTCATAATGCTAGGATAATAAAGGGGTAGGCTAATTCTTTGGAAAGGGGGTCTAGTATAATTATTATCCGTATTATTCCATAACCTCCTAATTTTAGTAGGACTGCTGCTAGAACCATTGATCCTGCAACTGGGGCCTCTACGTGTGCTTTGGGGAGTCAAAGGTGAACGCCATAAAGGGGTATTTTTACGAGAAACGCGATTAAGCATCCTGCTCATCAGAAATTATCTCCTCAGGAGTGTAATATCATTGGTTGGGTATATTGAATTACAAGTATTGAAAGGGTTCCAGTAGATTGTTGAAGGAGAAGAAGAGCTACTAGGAGGGGGAGTGAACCTGCGAGGGTATAAAATAAAAAATAGATTCCTGCGTTTAATCGTTCTGTTTGATTGCCTCAGCGGGTAATAATAATAAGGGTAGGAATAAGGGTAGCCTCAAATATAATATAAAATATAATGATCTCTGTAGCACCAAAGGCTATAATTAAAAAAGTTTGAAGGGAGGTTAAGAGGGAAATGTAAAGGCGCTGTCGACTGAGGGGTTCTGGTTTAATATGGTTTTGGCTGGCTAAAATTATCAGTGGAAGTAGCCAGCATGTTAAAACTAGAAGAGGGGTTGATAAGGGGTCTGTGGCTAGGTGAGTATTAGTTATAACTCATCCAACTTCTGATGCTCATTTTAACCAGGTGAGACTAATAAGGGCAATTAGAAGACTATGTGTGGTTGAAGCGGTCCATAATCATTTTGGGGAAACTAGTCAAATTGTTGGGAATAACATAATTGTTGGTACTAATACTTTTAACATTGTAATAAATTAAGGTTTTGTAGGTGGTCGTTGCCGTGTGTTCGGGCAGTAGCTACCAGGAGTGCAAGGCCCGTGCTTGCTTCGCAGGCGGAGAAGGCTAGTAATAATATAGGTGCTGTAGAAAAACTAGTTGATTCAAATTGTAAAGTTCATAGGGCTAGTGCAATAAATAGGGATAATATTATACCTTCTAAGCATAGGAGAGCAGAGAGTAGATGGGTACGATGAAAGGCTAGTCCTATCAACCCCAAGATAAATGCTGAGCTGAAGCTAAAGTGAACGGGTGTCATAAGGGGGTCATGGATTTTAACCATGGTCTTCTGAGCCGAAATCAGAGGTCTTTCTTGGACTAACTCCCTATTCTGCTCACTCTAGGCCTCCTTGAGTTCATTCATAAATTAATCCTAGAGTTAATAGAATAAGAACTATTGTAGCTCAGAAGAATGTTCCGGTGGGGTTATAGAGTTGATCACCTCAGGGTAGTGGGAGAAGAAGAGCAATTTCTAGATCAAATAGGAGAAAAAGAATTGCTACTAAAAAAAATCGTAGTGAAAATGGCAGTCGGGCTGAGCCTAGGGGGTCAAATCCGCATTCATAGGGTGACAATTTTTCTGCATCTGGATTTATTTGGGGAAGTCAGAAAGATACAATTGCTAGGATTAGAGACAGGGTTATTGTAATAACAATAATGGTTATGATTAAATTCATTATCTTTCCCTGGGGTTTAACCAAGATTAAATGATTGGAAGTCATTTGTATTAACTTAATACTAGAAAGATATGAGCCTCATCAGTAAATGGAGACGTATAGGAAAAGTCAAACTACGTCAACGAAATGTCAGTATCAGGCGGCAGCTTCGAAGCCAAAGTGATGTTCAGAAGTAAAGTGATATTGAATTTGACGTAGAAGGCACACAGCAAGGAAAGTGGAGCCGATAATAACATGTAGGCCGTGGAAACCTGTAGCGACAAAAAATGTGGAGCCGTACACTCCGTCTGCAATAGTAAAGGGTGCTTCATAATACTCTATGGCTTGGAGGGCAGTAAAGTATAGTCCAAGTAAAATTGTAAGTGCGAGGGATTGGATGGCTTGTTTTCGTTCTCCTTCTATGATGCTGTGGTGGGCTCATGTGACTGTAACCCCTGAAGCTAACAACACGGCTGTATTTAATAAGGGGACTTCAAATGGGTCTAGTGTAATAATACCAGTGGGGGGTCAGCACCCTCCTAGTTCTGGGGTTGGTGCCAGACTTGAATGATAGAAGGCTCAAAAAAATCCTAGAAAGAAAAATACTTCCGAGGTAATAAATAAAATTATGCCATAACGAAGTCCTTTTTGAACGGGGGGTGTGTGGTGGCCTTGAAAAGTCCCTTCTCGAATAATGTCTCGTCATCATTGAATCATTGTAAGAATTAATAAAATTAATCCTAGGGTTATTAGTGTTGTTGAGTGGAAGTGAAACCAGATAGCTAAGCCGGACGTTATTAGTAGAGCGCCGATAGCCCCAGTTAGTGGTCATGGGCTTGGGTCAACCATGTGATATGCATGTGCTTGGTGGGCCATTAGACGTTCTCTTGTAGGTAAAGGCTTAGCAGTAAAACAAACACGTAGGCTTGAATTATTGCTACTGCGACTTCTAAAAGCGTTAGGAGGAATAGGATAGCGGCGGTTAAGATGGCCACTGTTGGTATTATTGGCATTAGCACAAATACGGCAGTGGCGATGAGTTGGATTAGGAGATGGCCCGCTGTTAAGTTGGCTGTGAGCCGAACTCCCAAAGCTAATGGTCGAATAAATAAACTAATTGTCTCAATAATAATAAGTACAGGAATTAGAGGAATAGGGGTTCCTTCTGGCAAGAGATGGCCTAGAGCAACTGTTGGTTGATTACGTATTCCAATAATAACTGTGGCTAGTCAGAGGGGGACAGCAAATCCTATATTTAGGGATAATTGAGTTGTTGGTGTAAAAGTGTAGGGGAGGAGGCCTAGCATATTAATGGTAAAAAGAAATACTATTAATGAGGTTAAGAGTAGCGCTCATTTATGTCCTCCAACATTTAATGGAAGAAGAAGTTGGTTAGTAAATCGGTTAATAAACCAAGTTTGAAGGGTGATGAGTCGATTATTAACTCATCGAGCAGGGGGTGTAGGAAATATAATTCAAGGTAGTGCGATTGCAATAGCAATTAGTGGAATTCCTATAAAAGATGGGCTTGCAAATTGATCAAAAAAGCTTATTATCATGGTCAGTCTCAGGGTTCGGTTTTGTGTTTTTCTTCCGCTACCGGCGTAAGTTCATTTGGCGCTGTGTGATTCAAAATTTTGGTTGGAATAATGGTGAGAAAAATAACTCATGAAAATACTAGAATTGCAAATCAAGGGTTGGGGTTTAGTTGTGGCATTTCACTAGAGGTGGTCGGCAGGCACCAAACTTTGGCTTAAAAGGCCAATGCTTTATCCAGTAATTAGCTTTCTAGTGAGACGTCTTCTAGTATAAGTGAGGATCAGTTTTCGAAATGTTCTAATGGAACAGCTTCAACTACAATAGGTATAAAACTATGATTAGCTCCACAAATTTCAGAGCATTGTCCGTAGAAAATACCTGGGCGTGAGGCAATAAAGGCAGTTTGGTTTAATCGGCCTGGGACAGCGTCTATTTTTACTCCTAGAGATGGAACGGCTCAGGAGTGTAGAACGTCTTCTGCAGATACCAGAATACGAATTGGGGATTCTATGGGGACCACTATTCGATGGTCTGTTTCTAGCAGTCGAAATTGGCCAGGAATTAGGTCTTGGGTTGGAATTATGTAGGAGTCAAAGCCTAAGTCTTCATAGTCGGTATACTCATAACTTCAATATCATTGGTGGCCTATAGCTTTAATTGTTAGGTGGGGGTCATTAATTTCATCTATAAGATACAGGATGCGTAGGGACGGTAGTGCAATTAAAACTAAGATGACAGCTGGTAGTACGGTTCATACGATTTCAATTTCTTGGGAATCTAAAATATATTTGTTAGTAAGTTTGGTTGAAACTATTGCGATAATAATATAAAGTACTAAGGTGCTAATTAGAAACACAATTATTAGGGCGTGGTCATGAAAATGAAGTAATTCTTCTATAACGGGTGATGCCGCGTCTTGAAATCCTAATTGGGTGGGATGTGCCATTAAGTAATAAAGATATACAAGAATCTAACTTGTAATTTCACCTTGACAAGGTGATGTAATTTTATTATACTAATATCTCAGAAGAAAGTGGCAGAGTGGTTATGTGACTGGCTTGAAACCAGTTTATGGGGGTTCAATTCCTTCCTTTCTCGTTAGTTTGATTGAATCTGTACAAATGCTGGTTCTTCAAATGTGTGGTAGGGTGGGGGGCAGCCGTGGAGTCATTCCACATTTGTTATAGTTAATTCGACTGAGGATACTTCTCGTTTAGCAGCAAAGGCTTCTCACAAAATGAATAAGAATATAATTACTGCTACTAAAGAAATAAGTGATCCAATGGATGACACTGTATTTCATAGAGCATATGCATCAGGATAGTCAGAATATCGTCGTGGTATTCCGGCTAGCCCTAAGAAGTGTTGGGGAAAAAACGTAAGATTAACACCAATAAATATTACGCCAAAATGGATTTTAGTTCAGGTGTCATTTAGGGTGTAGCCCGAAAAGAGAGGAAATCAGTGCACGAAGGCGGCTATAATAGCAAAAACAGCTCCTATTGACAAGACGTAGTGGAAGTGTGCAACTACATAATATGTGTCATGTAATACAATGTCTAGTGATGAGTTGGCCAGAACAATTCCTGTTAATCCGCCGACTGTAAATAGGAAAATAAAACCCAGGGCCCAGAGTATAGGTGTTTCTCATTTAATAGAGCCGCCGTGTAAAGTAGCTAGTCAGCTAAACACTTTTACACCTGTTGGGATAGCAATAATTATTGTTGCGGAAGTAAAATAGGCACGGGTATCTACGTCCATGCCTACAGTAAATATATGATGTGCTCAGACAATGAATCCTAGGAGGCCGATGGCCATCATGGCTCATACTATTCCCATATAACCAAAAGGTTCTTTTTTGCCGGCGTAGTAGGCTACAACATGTGAGATAATACCAAATCCCGGTAAAATGAGAATATAGACCTCTGGGTGACCAAAGAATCAGAAGAGGTGTTGGTATAAAATTGGATCTCCTCCCCCTGCTGGGTCAAAGAATGTAGTATTTAAGTTACGGTCTGTAAGAAGTATTGTGATTCCGGCGGCTAGGACAGGTAGTGATAGAAGTAGAAGTACTGCTGTAACTAATACAGCCCAAACAAACAGGGGTGTTTGGTACTGGGAAATAGCGGGGGGTTTTATGTTAATGGTTGTAGTAATAAAATTAATGGCACCTAAAATTGAGGATGCTCCTGCTAAGTGAAGTGAGAAGATAGTTAAGTCTACTGATGCTCCTGCATGGGCTAAGTTTCCAGCAAGTGGTGGATAAACCGTTCAGCCAGTTCCGGCCCCTGCCTCAACTCCTGAAGAGGCAAGTAAAAGGAGAAAAGATGGGGGAAGGAGTCAAAAGCTTATATTATTTATACGTGGAAATGCTATATCAGGTGCTCCAATTATTAGCGGCACAAGTCAGTTGCCAAATCCTCCAATGAGAATGGGCATGACTATAAAGAAAATTATTACGAAGGCGTGGGCGGTTACGATAACATTATAAATTTGATCATCACCTAGAAGGGAACCGGGTTGACTTAACTCAGCACGAATAAGGAGGCTTAGGGCGGTCCCAACTATTCCGGCTCAGGCACCAAATACAAGATAAAGGGTGCCAATGTCTTTGTGGTTTGTAGAAAAGAATCAGCGTGTAATTGCCACAGGTAAGGTGGCCGAGTGTTTAGGCGGTGGGTTGTAGCCCCGCGGACAGAGGTTTAAGTCCTCTCCTTGCCAAGCCCCGTAGTTGAAGTACCACGTTGGATTGCAAATCCAGAGGCGCAGACTAATATCCTGCCGGGGCTTTCCCGCCTTACTCGGCTAACGGCGGGAAAGGTAGATGGATGCTCGCTGGTTTGAGCGTTTAGCTGTTAACTAAAACTTTGTAGGATCGAGGCCTTCCCATCTAGAAAGGCCTTAGTTTAATTAAAACATTTGATTTGCACTCATAAAATGCAAGGTAGAGTCTTGTAGGTCTTATCAGGAATTAGAAGATTTTAACTTCTACTTAGGGCTTTGAAGGCCCTTGGTCTAATTTATCCTAAATTCCTAGGTGGTTAAAGTGAGAATGGATGGGGTCAGGGGTAGTAGGCTTAGTGTAGCTACGACTATTGATGCTAATAGTATTGAGGTCTGAGTGGTATTAATTCGTCAGGGTGTTGTTGAGGTAGCTGTATTAGGTGAGATGGTAAGTGTTATTGTGTAACATAGTCGTAAATAAAAGTATAGACCAAGTAAGGCAGCTAAAGCTATAATTGTAGCGGTAATTGGAAAATTTTGTTTTGTTAATTCTTGTAAAATTAGCCATTTTGGTATGAACCCTGTGAGTGGGGGGAGGCCTGCTAGTGATAGTAAGACTAGGGTAGCGGTAGCGGAGAGGGTTGGATTTTTTGATCAGGCCATAGCTAGGGCATTAATTTTTGTTGAGTTAAATAATTTTAATGTTAAGAATGCTGCGGATGTTATAAAAATATATGTAAGTAGGGCGAGGAGGGTGAGTTGAGGGGCATATTGTAAAATAATAATTATTCAGCCCATGTGAGCAATTGATGAATATGCTAAAATTTTTCGTAGTTGGGTTTGGTTTAGGCCCCCTCATCCACCAATTAGGGTGGATAAAAGTCCTAATATTGTTAAAAGTGTTGGGCTAACATTTTGGGCTGTCTGAATAATTAGGGCTATAGGGGCTAGTTTTTGTCAAGTGGCTAGGATGAGGCCAGTGGTTAAGTCTAAGCCTTGAAGAACTTCTGGTATTCAAAGGTGTATAGGTGCTAGTCCAATTTTTAGGGCTAAGGCAGTAATAACTAGTGCGTTGGCTAAAGGATTTAACATATTTGTTATGTCTCAGTTTCCTGTAATTCAGGCGTTTGTAGAACCCGCAAACAGAATTATTGCTGCGGCAGTGGCTTGGGTCAAGAAGTATTTAGTTGTGGCTTCAACTGCGCGTGGGTGATGATGTTGTGCTATTAAAGGAATAATTGCTAGGGTATTAATTTCTAGTCCTATTCAGGCTAGTAGTCAGTGAGAACTGGCGAAAGTTAGGGTGGTGCCTAGCCCTAAACTAGATAGTAAGATTATATAAACGTAGGGATTCATTGATGGAGGAGGGGGTTTAACCGTCATGTCCGGGGTATGGGCCCGAAAGCTTCATTAGCTGACTCCATCCTAGAAAGTGGTGTAGAGGAAGCACGAAGAGTTTTGATCTCTTAGGCATGGGTTCAATTCCCTTTTTTCTAAGAACCGAGGGGATTTTGACCCCTATGTGCCACTCTATCAAAGTGGTCCCTAGACATTCGGGCACGGTTCCGTGTTAGAGCTGAGGGGGAAGTCCTCCTAACGCGATGGGGAGGGCAATATGTCACAAGACTAGTGCTAGTGTGAGAGGCAAAAAGTTTTTTCAGACAAGATGTATGAGCTGATCATATCGAAATCGGGGGTATGAGGCTCGGACCCATAAAAATATGATTGAAAGTAAGGCAGCTTTAATTATTAGGGTGGTAGCTGTTAGTTCTGGGATATATGGGAGGTGGGAGGAGCCTAAAAAAAGGATGGCTGAGAGGGTATTTATTAATAAAATGTTTGCATACTCGGCCAGGAAAAAGAGGGCAAAGGGGCCTCCTGCATATTCTACATTAAAGCCAGATACCAGTTCTGATTCTCCTTCTGTAAGGTCAAATGGCGCTCGATTTGTTTCTGCTAGGGTAGAAATATATCATATTGCAGCCAAGGGTCATGCTGGAATAAACAGTCAAATGCTTTCTTGGGTGATATTAAAGGTTTGTAATGTATAGCCCCCTGAAAAAATAATAAGTGAGAGAAGAATGAGTCCGAGGCTTACTTCATATGAAATTGTTTGGGCTACTGCTCGTAAGGCGCCAATTAGGGCATATTTTGAGTTAGATGCTCATCCTGAGCCTAAAATAGAGTAGACTGCAAGGCTAGATAAGGCAAGAATAAATAGTATTCCTAGATTTAAGTCAATTACTGGATAAGGTATTGGTATGGGTGCTCATAACATTATGGCTAGGGTAAGTGCCAAAATGGGGGCGGTTAAAAATAGAAATGGGGATGAAGTAGATGGGCGTACGGGTTCTTTAATAAAGAGCTTGATTCCGTCCGCAATGGGTTGGAGTAATCCATAGGGTCCTACTACGTTGGGGCCTTTTCGTAGCTGTATATAGCCCAGAACTTTTCGTTCAATTAAGGTTAGAAAGGCTACTGCTAGGAGGACAGGAATAATGTAGGTTAGAGGGTTAATTAGGTGTGTTATTAAGATGTTTAGCATAACTGGGGAGAGGATTTGAACCTCTGACTTAAAGGGCTTAGACCTTTCGCAATTTACCATGCTCTGCCACCCCAATATAAATCCTTATTTCGGTGGTTGGGCTTTGGCCCTCCCTTTACTTATTTTATTTGTTTTCATTAATTAGGGGTGGGGCGTGCTTTAAGCATGGGCCCCTCTTTCCCGGTCCTTTCGTACTAGGAAAAGTAGCGTTACAGATAGAAACTGACCTGGATTGCTCCGGTCTGAACTCAGATCACGTAGGACTTTAATTGTTGAACAAACAAACCCTTAATAGCGGCTGCACCATTAGGATGTCCTGATCCAACATCGAGGTCGTAAACCCCCTCGTCGATATGGACTCTGGGAGAGGATTGCGCTGTTATCCCTAGGGTAACTTGGTCCGTTGATCGGCTTTATGCCGGATCATTATTGGTCAGATGTTCTGCGGCGTGGAGATGTCTCTCTGTGCTTTGGGAATTTTTACCCATTCCGCTTGGAGGCTTATTTTTCCTCCGTGGTCGCCCCAACCGAAGGTAAATTCTTATTTTTCACTAAGTTTTTATCTCTTTATTAAGTTGTTTAACGTGATTAAGTTTTGTACCTTAAGCTCCAAAGGGTCTTCTCGTCTTGTATTATAATATCCGCTTCTGCACGGATAGATCAATTTCACTGACTGGAAGGGGGAGACAGTTAAGCCCTCGTCTAGCCATTCATACAGGTCTTTATTTAAAAGACAAGTGATTGCGCTACCTTTGCACGGTTAAAATACCGCGGCCGTTGAACCCGTAGTCACTGGGCAGGCTGGACCTCCTATACATAAAATTGCAGGAGGCGATGTTTTTGGTAAACAGGCGAGGCTTGTGTTTGCCGAGTTCCTTCCCTTTCTTTTAGTCTTTCCTTTATTGGCACTCCGGTGTGGGGTAAACGATTTTTAATTGTGGGGTCTTCCTGATCTTTTTATTATTCACATTGCCCTCTTCGTTTGGGTTCGTTAATATTCAGTGGTTTGTCCAATCTGATTTACACTTGTGCCTGGAGAAGGGCGAGCCTTCTTGTTACTCATTCTAGCATAATTTCTTCCATGGGGGCATGGGTTAGCTTAATAGTTAAAGGGAAATAAGATGTTTTATCGGTATAATAGACTGTTTTCTGTCTGAGCTTTAACGCTTTCTATCTAGGTGGCTGCTTCTGGGCCCACTAAAACAGTAAGTCTTATTAATTATGATCTTTATTCTCCTAAAAAGGTTGTGTCCTTGGTTAAAGGGGCTGTACCCCCTTCAACTAACTCCTATACTTTTCTCTTAATCATTAGGTAAGGTTGTTTTGGTTCGAGGAGAATAGGGCTGAACTTCTATCCATTTCTTAAGCAACCAGCTATCACCAAGTTCGGTAAGTCTATCACTTCTACCCGGAGTTCTTCCCACTCTTTTGCCACAGAGACGGGTTTGCCCTAATTTACATAGGCTGTCTCGGGGTAGCTCACTTGGTTTCGGGGTTTCAAACTATAGGTCTCTTTGCTTGAAAATACTTGCTAAATCATGATGCAAAAGGTACAAGGTTTAGTCTTTGTTTTTTATTGCTTTTATGGGTTGTTTCATTTCTCTTTCAGCTTTCCCTTACGGTACTTTTTGTATTGCTTCGGGTTTAACCTTTTCTGTCTCCCATACTAAGGTAAAAAAATGATTTAATTTAATGTTAAAAATAATGTTTTGTAATTAATGTTGTGGGGCTATATAAATGTTTGAGCTAGCTTTTTGGCTCAGGGCGACCTAATTTGCATAGGTGTCTTCTCGGTGTAAGTGAGATGCTTAGCTTACTCAGCCACGTCCTGGGTTTAATCCAAGTGCACCTTCCGGTACACTTACCATGTTACGACTTGCCTCCCCTTGTCAGCGCTTTTGAATTAGGTATAGCTGTTGCATTTTGACAGGGGAGAGTGACGGGCGGTGTGTACGCGTCTCAGAGCCGGGTTCAAAAGGACACTCTTTTTCCTTTTTACTACTAAATCCTCCTTCAAGCACTATTTCATGTTGCATATTCGTAGTATTCTGTATTAGAAAATGTAGCCCATTTCTTCCCACTTCGTGCGCTACACCTCGACCTGACGTTCTGGGTTGTGCCCCTTTTGCTTACTATTATTACCTTCACAGGGTAAGCTGGCGACGGCGGTATATAGGCTGGGTAAACTAGAAGTGGTGAGGTTTAACGGGGGTTATCGGTTCTAGAACAGGCTCCTCTAGGGGGGTCTGAGGCACCGTCAGGTCCTTTGGGTTTTAAGCCAATAAGCTTGTAGTACCCTGGCGGACACGTGGTCGTACGTAGATGTCTGGGTTTATGGCTGAGCATAGTGGGGTATCTAATCCCAGTTTGTTTCTCAGCTTTCGTGGGGTCAGGTATATTCACATTAAAGCCACTTTCGTAAAGCTGGACTTCTAGCGCCCGGAAGCGTATGACGGCCGGGGGGCTGTTCGGCTTTATTTTATTTTATTCCTTAACCACCCTTTACGCCGTAATGTTATCAACTGGGGCCTCTCGTTTAACCGCGGTGGCTGGCACGAGTTTTACCGGCCCTAAATTTACTCTGACTAAGTCAAGTTTTCACTTATGGCTTAATGTTTATCACTGCTGAATTCCCTTGGGGGTGTGGCTTGGCTAGGCGTCTTGGGCTAAACTTTGTGCCTGATGCCCGCTCCTGGTCCCCGGGTGGGGGATTGAGGGCATATTCACAGGGGTGCGGATACTTGCATGTATAAGTTGAGTAAGAGCTGATAATAAGGTCAGGACCATGCCTTTGTGCATGCGGAGCTTTCTAGGGCCCATCTTAACATCTTCAGTGTTATGCTTTGTATTAAGCTACGCCAGC